TTTCAACTACAAAAGTTCAATATCTTCCCACGAATTAGTGAATTAGGTAGGATTCTTTTTTACAGAAACAGAATAACAAATAACGAATTAATCTTCATAAATTCGATTTCATCGTAAATGTGAAATACTTATCTTATACAAATTTCAAATAAAAAAGAAAAGTGCGGGAGAGATAAAAAAGATGCAAGGTCGTTTGTCTGTTTGGCTAGTCAAACACGGGCTAGTTCATAGATCTTTGGGCTTCGATTACCAAGGAATAGAGACTTTACAAATAAAGCCCGAGGATTGGCATTCCATTGCTGTTATTTTATATGTATATGGTTACAATTATCTACGTTCCCAATGTGCCTATGATGTAGCACCAGGCGGACTGTTAGCCAGTGTGTATCATCTTACGAGAATAGAGTATGGTGTAGATCAACCGGAAGAAGTATGTATAAAAGTATTTGCTCCAAGGAGTAACCCTAGAATTCCGTCTGTTTTCTGGGTTTGGAAAAGTGCGGATTTTCAAGAACGAGAATCTTATGACATGTTGGGAATCTCTTATGAGAATCATCCACGACTGAAACGTATCTTAATGCCCGAAAGTTGGATAGGGTGGCCTTTACGTAAGGATTACATTGCCCCCAATTTTTATGAAATACAAGACGCTCATTGAATGATAAGAAACTAATTACAACTTCGAATATTCAAGGAATATTTGTACATTCTCTTCTAGCTCAAACAGAGGAATTGAGGTTTCATTCGTATTCTTATGGATAGGCTAATAAATAAAAAGAAATAAAAGACAATACATCATTGAGATTCTCGATTTTTGAAGAGACTTTTTTATTTTATTTCGGACGAGCCGAGACAATAGGATGAACAACAAGGGTTCTGTACCGTGAACTTTGTATCGCGCACATCACTTAGATGAACTCTAGAGAGTCACATAGAAGGGAATGAAGAAATGGAATATGAAAGAGAATACAAAGAAATAAATGAAAGGGGATCGGATTCTATTTGTACTGTAGCTGAGATGAGTCTTGGTTATTTCTATCCTTGAACTCCTCTAGACCAGACTTTTGGTAGGGCCTTTCAACCAACTATTTTAATCTTTTAATTAAATATGTATGAAGTATTAACATTCTTTTTGAATGTGAGGAGCCACAGTGTGAACAAATAAAAAAGAAGAGGAAAGATAATCAAATTTTTTCTTTTACTACATACATTATAATAGACTCTTTGCTCATTTAAAAAATAGAAAATAAATACAAAATAGAAAAAATAAAATAAATTAAAGAGAGGGTTTACTCCCAGATACCTAGCTAGATAAGTATGTATTATGTCGATCCATATCAATTAATTTGTAGAGTAGATACTCATACAAATTAATCATATGCCAGGAACCAGATTTGAACTGGTGACACGAGAATTTTCAGTCCTCTGCTCTACCAACTGAGCTATCCCGACCATTACCGACGCATTATCCTCATAATACTAGATGACTTGGGTCTATGTCAATTAAAAATGAAAACAAAAAAAAACGAAAAAGTATTAAATTAAAAGTCTCGAACGGGAATTTCTTGGATCTTCAAAAGGAAGACTTTGTCAATTTCCATATGAGTAATCATATGGATTATGAATCGTTCAATTCAAATAGGTATTCCTTGCTCAAGAGTGTTGATTTGTACGTATATCATATATATCACAATATATCACAAGACTTGTGATAAGAGAACAAAATTCTGCTAGGATACGCTTGTAAAATGGAAAAGAATAGGATGAATGAGAAACATAAGGAACTTTGAACCACTAACAAAAAAAAGGGTAGGATAAACTAAATAGATAGCAAACGGGCTTTTTGGGGTTGGGGATAGAGGGACTTGAACCCTCACGATTTTTAAAGTCGACGGATTTTCCTCTTACTATAAATTTCATTGTTGTCGGTATTGATAGTGACATGTAGAACGGGACTCTATCTTTATTCTCGTCCGATTAATCAGTTTTTCAAAAGATTTATCAGACTATGGAGTGAATGATTTGATTAATGAATATTCTATTCGATTCTTTCTTCAACTTGGAATCGATTCACAACAATTCTTTTTATTTTTCATATAAATTGATTTTGCATAGAAATAAAAAAAATCCAGGTTCGGGTCGTCTTTTTTGAGATAGTTTTTCATTAGTATACCTATTTTTTTTTTTTTATATAGGTATATCTTGCATCCTTTCTGTAGTTTCGATATAAGGATTCCTTTACCAACAGTCAACCCCATTTGTTAGAATAGCTTCCATTGAGTCTCTGCACCTATCCTTTTTTTTTTTATTATTCTCGCTTGCCGAACCTTTGTTTATTTTCGTAAAATAATAGGATTTGGCTCAGGATTGCCCATTTTTCATTCCAGGGTTTCTCTGAATTTGAAAGTTATCACTTAGTAGGTTTCCATACCAAGGCTCAATCCAATCCAATTAAGTCCGTAGCGTCTACCAATTTCGCCATATCCCCTTTCTTTGTGTC